AGTAAGCATCTCTTGTAAAATATGAGCAACACCAAATCCTTCTAGAGCCCAAACTTCCATTTCCCCTACTCGTTGCCCCCCTTGCTTAGCCCTTCCTCTAAGGGGTTGTTGTGTAACAAGTGCGTAATGCCCACTCGAACGTCCATGGATTTTATCATCAACTTGATGAATTAATTTTAGGATATAGGACTTGCCTATTAGAACAGGTTGTTCAAAAGGATCTCCTGTTCTTCCATCAAATATTCTGCTTTTTCCCGGAAACTCGGGTTCAAATACCCATGGGTTTTTTGTTTGCTTACTGGCTTCATATAATTCGGAAAACACTAGTTTTCTCGAAGCCTCTTGCTCATATCTCTCATCAAAAGGTGCTATTCTATAATGTCTCTTTAGTATATCCCCTGCTAACCCGAGCGAACATTCAAATATCTGTCCTACATTCATTCGTGAGGGTACTCCTAATGGATTGAAGACCATATCAACAGATGTTCCATCTTGCAAGTAGGGCATATCTTGTCTAGACAAAATTTTAGAAATGATACCTTTATTCCCATGTCTTCCAGCTACTTTATCACCCACTTTGATTTCACGTTTCTGTAAAATATATACACGAATCTTTTCTGGATTATAGCTGGAACCCGTCTTTTTCTGGATCCATCTCACATCAATAACTCGACCTCTTCCGCCTATAGGTAGTTTTAGAGAAGTTTCTTTTGAAGCGGATACCTGAATCCCAAGTATGGCTCGTAATAATCTATCCTCGGGGGCATACGAGGATTCGTTCGCTGTCTGAGGTGTTAATTTACCTATTAAAATATCGCCGGTTTCTATCCAAGATCCCAGCATTACAATTCCATTTCTGTCTAAATTTCGGAGTAAATGAGCCTCTAAATGGGGTATTTCCTTAGTAATTCTTTCGGGACCTTGACTTGTCACATGAGTCTTAATTTCATATTTCCGTATGTGAAAAGAAGTATAAATATCTTCACACACTAGCCGTTCGCTAATTAGTACTGCGTCTTCAAAATTGTAACCTTCCCATGGCATATAAGCGACTAATACGTTTTTTCCTAAAGCGAGTTCCCCACCAACTGTAGCCGCCCCGTCTGCTAAAATTTGCCCCTTTTTTATACATTTACCCTGCTGAACCTGAGGTTTTTGATGCATACAAGTATTTTTGTTGGAACGTTGATACATAACTAATGGAATGCTTATAGTGTCCCCATTACTTGATAAAATGATCTTGTGAGTATCAGTATAAATGATCTTTCCTTCGCGTTCAGCTATAACAGACACCCCCGAATCTAGAGCCGTTTGGCGTTCCAGCCCAGTTCCAACAATGCACTTCTCGGATCGAGAAAGAGGAACTGCTTGGCGCTGCATATTAGAACTCATTAAAGCCCGATTCGCATCATTATGCTCAATAAACGGAATGAGGGAAGCTCCAATAGAAAAATATTGGAAAGGAAAAATACTTCTAAAACGAATCTGTTCCCATGCAATAGTCAAAAATTCTTGACGGTATCGAGCCGGAACAACTTGTTCCTCTTGAATACCCCGATTCAGGGCCAAAGAATTTCCTGCGGCTACCATATAATATTCATCTCTATTTGGTGATAAATAAATTATCTGTGCCTCTTTTGATCTCTCAGACATTTCATAAAGCGGATTCTCTATAGATCCCCAAGGACCAATCCTCACATGAATAGCTAAAGATCCAATAAGTCCAACATTGATTCCTTCAGACGTATCAATTGGGCAAATACGCCCATAGTGGCTCGGGTGGATATCTCGTATCCGAAAGCTAGCAGTTCGTCCCGTCAATCCTCCAGGACCCAAATAACTCAATTTTCGCCCATGAACAATTTGTGTCAATGGATTAGTTCGATCTAAAACTTGAGATAAAGGGTGTAGGCCAAAAAAGGATTCATAAGTGGTTGTTAATGAAGTTGAAGTTACCAAATTTTGAGGAGTCGGTATCAATTTATGTCGGATTGCTCCACATATAGTTCCTCGAATCGAATTTTCTAAACGAACAAGAGCCAATCCGAATTGATCTTGTAACAGATCTGCTACAGAACGAATACGTTTATTTTTTAAGTGATTCATATCGTCAAATGTACCCATTCCAAATTTAATTCCGATCAAATGATCCGCAGCAGCCAATAGATCTCGTGGTAACAAAAATGTATTGTTCTGAGGTATATCAAGATTCAGTCTCCGGTTCATATTTCGTCGACCAATCCTTCCTAATTCACATTTTTGTTGAAAAAATTTCTTTTGTAATTCCTTACATAAGGACTCAGAAAATACCGGATCCCCACCGACACAAGCAAATTGTTGATAAAACTCCAAAATGGCATTTTCTTTGGATCCAATCTTTTTTTTCTCCTTATCATTCGAGAAAGACAAGAAAATTTCAGGGTAACAAACATTATCTAGAATTTCTCTTAGATTTGAACCCATAGCTGATGATAAAACTAGAATAGATATTTTTTGTTTCCTACTTACACGTGCCCATATCCTTGTTCTTCTATCAATTTCTAATTCCGATCTTCCTCCCCAATCTGATATTATAGTGCTGGTATAAACAGCATTTCCGTTATGATCCAATTCTGAACGATAGTAAATACCGGGACTTTGCAATATTTGATTGATCACAATTCTGTATATTCCATTTACTATAGAGGTTCCCAGGGAATTCATTAGAGGAATGTTTCCAATAAAAATAGTTTGTTGTTGCATATCCCTACTGGTTTTCCAAATTACTCCCGCAGGGACATATAATTCAGAAGAATATGTGAGTGATTCATACACAGCATCTATTTCCTTTATCAGGGGCTCCACCAATTGATACCTTTCCACAAATAATTGAAATTCCATTTCTTGATCTCTATCTTCAATTTTTGGAAACTTATGAAATTCTTCCGTTAAACCCTGATTAATGAACCTACAAAACCCCTCAAATTGTATCTGACTAAATCCAGGTATTGTGGACATTCCCTCATTTCCATTCCGAAGCATCTTAATCTTAAGTTTCCTATTTATTTTTATTGAAAAAATTCAATTATTGATTCACTATTCATCGACCCATATGGATCGACCTAGCAATAATAGAATGTATATTCTGTTTACTGAATCACATAAAATTTTAGTCAACTCCATATATCTATTTCAAACGTATGAACGGAGATGGAACGGCGGAATAAAGAACATTTTGGGCGCAGGTTCAAATTTTCGACGGGTTAAATTGAGAAAATATTTCTGGAAAAAAAATTATGTTACTTACACTTATGGAGCCTTGTTCAAAATTGGTCCAACTTCTACCTAACGTATTAGTATGATATTACGATCCGACGGGATACCACAAAAAGGAATGATTGAGATTGAATCTCCTCTTTATATCTATATAAATGCAATAAAGACAGAATAATCAGAAGTAGTATAGAGTTTTCCCTTTTTTAACACAAAAAATGGAATTTCATGTTCCAAAAAGAATTGGCGTATTATTTTTGGTAGGGAGGGAAATTTATAGAATACGCTTGAATTGTGTAACTTAATATAAATATACTAAAAAAAAATATTGTATTTATTAAGTACATGTTGATACGGCTATCTATCCATATATCACATCCTTTCTTGCAATTTCTGGAGCAACATTAACATGGATCACACTCCACCAAAAGTAGTATTTTATATTCAATATTTCAATCTATTTATTCAATAAAAAATTGAAACATGAAAATTATCTCTAGGGATATGTACATAAGAGAGAGACCCGTCTCGGTATTTGGGTAACAATTTGTGTTTTGGGGTTTACATATACACATATATGTTGTTATAATTGAAATAGAAAAGTATTTTTTATTGAAAAAAAAATGAGATTAGTAATAAATCGGTCATAAATCAATTTTCTTTTTCCATTCAAGGAAATAAAATTTTATCTCCGATAAAAATTGAAGAACCGTTCACTAATTTCAATTTAAAGACTAATTTAAAGTAAATTGTTAATGGTTCCAATTTGCCCCGAATTTTTCAGTCTGTCGCCAGAATTTGACTCTCAATAGAAAAGAAACGAGAAGGGAAATTATTAACTTATGTATATTTTGAGATATAATAAATCGAAGAAAATAATAGAAACCAGATAAAAAAAAAAGAATGTGTTTTTGAGGATTAAGTACAACGGGATTCAAGATAAAAAAAAAAAGAGTTAGTAGTAGAAATAGAATATGGCTACTATTTTTATCCATTTTATTTTGGATCTAATTTGGCGGCATGGCCAAGTGGTAAGGCGGGGGACTGCAAATCCTTTATCCCCAGTTCAAATCTGGGTGTCGCCTGATTAACCAAAGATTTTTGATTTCTTATTCTGCCGATCTAATTCGATGAATTATTGCTCCGCAAGAAGTGGAGGCGTGGACGTGTCAATACTTGATTTTTATAAACTATAGCATAGGTTTTAGAAAAGACTGTAACTTTTTTTCTTAAAATCTAAGTCTAGCCCAAATCAAATCGGCAGTAATAGGGATGAAGCAAAAACCTCAATTATTAATTTAATCATTGGTAATGATTGATTCTCACCATTTATTTCAAAATTTTTTTAAATAAATGGTGAGAATCAATTCCAGAATGGAATTAAGAACTAAGATCAGAAAGCTCGATATACAAAGATTCCTAAGAGGCACCCCATTTTTACTACTAGAATAAAAGATTATATAAAAGACTAACATATCAAAATCTCTTAAACAATTTTTACTTTTAAGTAGCGTCTCGCGATTCTGTTGGGTATTAAATTAGATTAGATACAATGATGGGAAATAAATTTAGGGCTTGTAGAAAGGCACGAAGATACTTTGTATTTAAACTCACGAAAGGCTATGAGTGCTCAGACATAGAATCAGAATAGTTGGTCGACTCTTATAGTATAGAGTAAAGGTAAAAATTGAAAAAAAAAAAAGAATATATGTATGTAGTAATAATGGCAGTGAGTTCTACCGATTCTTTCATAGAAAGACAGTAAGCTTAGATCAAATAGAAAATAGAGGTATTTGATATATAGTTGTATATAGAAAAGGCGCGTTTATCATCTTGTACTTAATACTTCCTGATTCTACCGGAAATCTTAAAATATTGAAACTTGTTTCAAATGTATTCATTGAATTGATTTGGTTCATCAATAGTCTTAAGTCAGAATCCTATTTTGACTCTGTGCCATTGATTCCACTATGATTATTAAATAATAATCGAATAATTCTTTCATAGAAATAAGGGACATAATTCACATGGATATAGTAAGTCTTGCTTGGGCTGCTTTAATGGTAGTCTTTACATTTTCTCTTTCACTTGTAGTATGGGGAAGGAGTGGACTCTAGTGCTGTGGACACTACAAATACTAAATTGAGTAATCGATTGCTCAATCGAACTTTATCAATTCTTTATTAAGCGTTTTGCGAAGCCTTGCCTTAAAAAAAAGTATTCAAAATTGTACTGGAATAGAGTAATAAATCATTATCAGAATTGTATTTTGCAACTCAAATCTACGCATAATAGAAGATTCTTTCCAACCGAATTTTGACTAAATAGTATATATTTTTTTTTCTTTTAGAAAAAAAAATTCTGTTATTATGACACTATATATTTTCTTTCCACTGTAAGCGAAACGATTAGTGATTGTCCAAAGAGGTCCTACACATAATAAAATTAGATCTTTCTTCCGTTAGGCTATTTACATATCACACATTTCACATTTGTTTTAAACTTCTAGAAATTATACTTTTTTGACTCATCTCATGTTTTGTTTAAACATGAAAAACAGCCAGGTTTACTCTAACCCCTTTTCCAAATCCGAAGAAGTTATCATATAACTACGCGGATCATCCATTAATTGTTCAATCAATGACTTCTTGAGATGAAAAAAAAAGAAATAGAATTAAGTTTTATCTTATCTATATATACATCTACTATATACATATTGTAATTTATATGAAGCCTATATTAATATTAGTATACAATACTAGCTAGTGTGGTAGAAAGAACTATATATTATAGTTCTTTCTACCACACTAGCTTAGATACTTAATAAGCTACTTCTGTTCTGATTCCAGCTCAGCGCAATCATTTCATTTAAGACTTAGAGTTTGAATTCTTTTCTTTCATTTCTTGAATCATTGAATTGAATTGAACTGCTAAGAACTGATAATTCAAGTTTCATTCAAATTAATCATTTTGGCTAACTGTTTTTACATAGATGATAAGTAAAAAAGCAGTAGGAATTAGAATGAACAGTGCAGTAGCAATAAGTGCGAGAATATTGACTTCCATAATCTAATCTTTTTTTTTTCGCAATAACGTAACTCGGGATCTAATCCCATAGAGATGATAAATTTGATTCCTGTAAATTCAATGGGATGAATTGTATCTTGATGATACTGAATCAGATCAATATTATGAATAAAAATTTCTGATCTATCAAATCAATTTCTCGTTGAGAATTGAATAGTATAACATAGGGAGATCTTTTATCCATACAAAAAACCATTTTTGATTAGATTATAAATACCTATCATTAGGTTTTCATCCTTTTTCCACTTGTTCTTTTCTATAACCTAGCATCTTATCTTCCTTATACAATTCTTCTACTTATACATATACATAGGATTTTGTATATAGAATTATAAGGTATTATATAATATAACTATAACCGGTATTCTCTAGGGCATACAGAGAGACGAACAGTATAAGGATAAGTGAGATGTAAAAAAGGTAAGGTTAAGTCTAAAAAAGCGACTATTCAAGCTTTACCTTTACTAAGAATAAGAGAAGAAAAAGAAAGGAGCCCTACTTGGTTTTGTTGGTCTTTTATTTTATCTAATTTTATTAGTATACTCTTTGTTTTGTTGGATTAAAGTTGGAACGTATACATCAAAAATTCAATATAAAATTGGAATGAGACTGAAATAAATTGTTTCAAATCAGTAGTCATAATTGAGGCTAAAAAAAAATGTAGATTTAGAAAAGATGCGCTTTAACCTAAAAAGTACTTTGCCGGAGAATTAAATTCTATGAAGATTAAGTTCATTGTATATCATATAATAAATAAAGCTATTTTGTGTCTGTACCTCCCCAAAAATCTGAGCACTCTATTCCATTTCATTGATCAAGAGCAGAATGATTGAAAAAAAAAGAGTATTGGTATCTCTTAAACTTGAAATACTGAATATAGCAATAGTACCAATTGTACTAAATCTACATATATTTTTCCTTATCAATTAGTACTGGGGAAGAAAAGGAACTTCCCATATTTATCTGATGAGACATGCGAAACAAAAGAAATAATCTCCACGGTGCGAATTTGTTTGATTCCATTTTGCTCTTCGTCTTCCCTTTCGCAAAAATAGAGAAATTCATTTCTCAATTCATGAGATCCTAGTTCGGGACTGACGGGGCTCGAACCCGCAGCTTCCGCCTTGACAGGGCGGTGCTCTGACCAATTGAACTACAATC